TCGGTATCAATTTATGTCGAATAGCTCCACATATAGTTCCTCTAACCATATTTTCTAAACGAACCAGGGCCAATCCAAATTGATCTTGTAATAGATCTGCTACGGAACGAATACGTTTATTTTTCAAATGATTTATATCGTCAAGTATGCCCATTCCAAATTTCATTCCAATCAAATGATCCGCAGCTGTCAATATATCTCGTGGTAATAAAAATGTATTGTTCTGAGGTATATCAAGATTAAGCTTTTGATTCATATTTCGTCGACCAATCCTTCCCAATTCACATCTTTGTTGAAAAAATTTTTTTTGTAATTCTTTACATAAAGATTCAGAAAATACTGGATCTCCACCAACACAAGCAAATTGTCGATAAAATTCTAAAATGGCATTTTCTTTTGACTCGATTTTTTTTTTATCCTTGTCATTTAGGAAAGACACGAAAATTTCAGGATAACAAACATTCTCTAGAATTTCGCTTAAATTCGAACCCATAGCTGATGATAGAACTAGAATAGATATTTTCTGTTTCCTACTTACACGAGCCCATATCCTTGCTTTTCTATCAATCTCTAATTCTAATCTCCCCCCCCAATCTGATATTATAGTGCCTGTATACACCGAAATTCCGTTAGGGTCCAATTCTGAACGATAATAGATACCGGGACTTTGCAATATTTGATTGATTACAATTCGGTATATTCCATTTACTATAAAAGTTCCCAGAGAATTCATTAGAGGAATATTTCCAATAAAAATAGTTTGTTCTTGTATGTTTCGACAACTTTTCCAAATTAATCCCGCGGATACATATAATTCCGCAGAATATGTAAGCGATTCATATACAGCATCTTTTTCGTTTATAAAGGGTTCTAATAATTGATATGTTTCTACAAATAATTGAAATTCAATTTCTTGATCTGTATCCTCAATTTTTGGAAACTTAAAAAGCCCCTCTGTTAAGCCCTGATCAATGAATCTACAAAACCCTTCAAATTGTATCTGATTCAATCCAGGTAGTGTAGACATTCCTTCATTTTCATTCTCAAGCATTTTGAACTTCCCCGTGAATTTTGTAGAAAAATATTCCATGATTTGCTCTCATTCTTCATCAAATCACATGAATCAATTTAGTAATAATGGAATTTCTGTTCTTTTTACTGAATTACATGAAATTTTACCTAACTCCGTGTATGAAATACTTATTATGAAAAGAGGAATAAATAAAATCGAATTTTACACTCAACTTCGAAGGAAGGAATTTGCAACAAAACAGATAGAATCGAAATTCTAATCTAAAAATGGAAATGAATTGAAAAATTCGACCTGGATTTTAAGGTTTTTAAGGAATATCCAAAAAAAATACATTCCATTTCTATCATTATAATATTACATATTCCAATTCAATTTCCAATTCAATCGGATACCAGAAAAAAATGAATTCGGGATTTGTTTTTCTCAATGAGATAAGGATCTAATCTAATAATCCGAAACAATATAGAATTCATTTTTTTGAAACTTAACCTTTTTTTATTGTTCAAAAAAGAATTCGAAAAAGAGGAGAAACATTTTTAACTTTTTTGGGAGAATACGATTAGAGTGTGTAATAAGACTTGTATGTATTAATATAGATCTAACTCTAGCTATAGTTAGCTATCTATATCTATATATAGATAGAATAGATAGATCTATGTCTAACTTTATTGCAGTCATATCCGTTCGGAACAACACATAACACGTCGTGTTAATTTTTTTTCTATTCAATCTATTTAATAGAAAAAATTGAAAAAAAGGAGGGGCGTCTGAATTTGTGGAGAATTCCATATCCGTATAGTATAGGTATTATATATAGATAAGATACCCGATTAGATAATACCTGTGTAACAATTCCAATTTATGTTCTAGGGTTTACATATACTAACAGTTGCTGTTATAATTGGAATAGAGAAAGTTTTTTCAATAAAAAAAAGAAAGAAATATTGGTTGGTTATGTATCAATTTTTTTTTCTTATCTTACTAAGATCTTATTAAGAAAAATAAAAAAATATTCAAATATTCAAGAATTATTCATAAATTAATAGTTAACGGTTGCAATTTGTCCCGAGATTTTTTCTTTTGTAACAGAAGGTGTAAGCTTGTTTTTTTATTTCATGTTTTTTGATTTCAATAAAAAAGGGAATATTATCATATATTTCATATATAAATATATACTGGCGGCATGGCCGAGTGGTAAGGCGGGGGACTGCAAATCCTTTTTCCCCAGTTCAAATCCGGGTGTCGCCTGATCGACAAGAAATTTGAAATATTGTATTACATTTTTTTATTTTTATAGAAAACTTTTTTTTCCAACAGAGACAATCGAGGAAAAAGGAGTCTTGAGACTTGGTAATCTATCTTAATTCTTTTTTTATTTACTTAATAAATATGGATAAAACATAAGTTTGATTATTCCTACCTTTAGTAACTTTTATTTCCTTAAAACTTCCTTGGAAGTTTCCGTAT